GTTAATGTAGCTTAAGTTTAAAGCAAGACACTGAAAATGTCTAGACGGGTAATTATTACCCCATAAACACATAGGTTTGGTCCTAGCCTTTCTATTAGCCCTCAGTAAGATTACACATGCAAGCATCCACGACCCTGTGAAAATGCCCTCCACCAAAACATGAGGAGCGAGTATCAAGCACGCAAACATGCAGCTCAAGACACTTTGCTTAGCCACACCCCCACGGGAGACAGCAGTGACAAACTTTTAGCAATAAACGAAAGTTTAACTAAGCTATACTGACTATTAGAGTTGGTCAATTTCGTGCCAGCCACCGCGGCCATACGATTGACTCAAGTTAATAGAGCACGGCGTAAAGGGTGTTTAAGATTTTATTAACTCAAATAAAGCTAACCTATAACTAAGTCGTAGAAAACCCCAGTTACAGTAAAATAAACTACGAAAGTGGCTTTAATATTCTGAATACACTACAGCTAAGGTACAAACTGGGATTAGATACCCCACTATGCTTAGCCTTAAACCTTAATAATTCAATTAACAAAATTATTCGCCAGAACACTACAAGCAACAGCTTGAAACTCAAAGGACCTGGCGGTGCTTTACATCCGTCTAGAGGAGCCTGTTCTATAATCGATACACCCCGATACACCTCACCACCTCTTGCCCTCAGCCTGTATACCGCCATCTTCAGCAAACTCCTTAATGATCGTAAAGTAAGCAGAAGTGTCATCATAAAAACGTTAGGTCAAGGTGCAGCCAATGAGGTGGGAAGAAATGGGCTACATTTTCTACCCCAGAAAATTACACGATACCCCTTATGAAACCTAAGGGCCCAAGGTGGATTTAGCAGTAAACCAAGAATAGAGAGCTTGATTGAAACAAGGCCATTAAGCACGCACACACCGCCCGTCACCCTCCTCAAACACCACACAAAAGTACATTAACAATAAAATACTAAAAACTGGTATAGAGGGGATAAGTCGTAACATGGTAAGCGTACTGGAAAGTGCGCTTGGACAAACCAAAATGTAGCTTAAAATAAAGCATCCGGCTTACACCCGGAAGATGTCATAACAAATGATCATTTTGAGCTAATCCTAGCCCAACTCTCCATTAAATATATTATTCATTTATATTAATTAAATCATTTACCTATAGTAAGAGTATAGGCGATAGAAATTACATACTAGGCGCAATAGATATAGTACCGTAAGGGAAAGACATTACCTAATAAGCATATAAAAGCAAAGACGAGTCCTTATACCTTCTGCATAATGAATTAACTAGAAGTAGTTTTATAAAGAGAACTTCAACAAAGTACCCCGAAACCAAACGAGCTACCCAAGGACAGCTATAAGAGCACACCCGTCTATGTGGCAAAATAGTGGGAAGATCTATGGGTAGTGGCGACAAACCTAACGAGCTTGGTGATAGCTGGTTATCCAAGACAGAATCTTAGTTCGACTTTAAATTTATCCCCAGAATTATTAAATCCTCATGTAAATTTAACTGTTAGTCTAAAGAGGGACAGCTCTTTAGACCCTAGGAAAAAACCTTTAATAGAGAGTAAGTAGTATAAATCCCATAGTTGGCCTAAAAGCAGCCATCAATTAAGAAAGCGTTCAAGCTCAATATTCTCATATATTTAATTCTACTAATTTTATCGAACTCCTGAAACAAATTGGATTAATCTATTATCTAATAGAAGCAATAATGTTAGTATAAGTAACATGAATCTATTCTCCCCGCATAAGCTTATTTCAGACCGAAACAACTACTGTTAGTTAACAGCCTAATAATCATAAACTACAAATTAAAATATCAATTAACTAAACTGTTAACCCAACACAGGCATGCACTAAGGAAAGATTAAAAAAAGTAAAAGGAACTCGGCAAGCTCTAACCCCGCCTGTTTACCAAAAACATCACCTCTAGCATTTCTAGTATTAGAGGCACTGCCTGCCCAGTGACATATGTTCAACGGCCGCGGTACCCTGACCGTGCAAAGGTAGCATAATCACTTGTTCTCTAAATAGGGACTTGTATGAATGGCCACACGAGGGTTTAACTGTCTCTTACTTTTAATCAGTGAAATTGACCTATCCGTGAAGAGGCGGATATACATAAATAAGACGAGAAGACCCTGTGGAGCTTTAATTTAATGATACAAACTAGATTTGTAAAAACCAACAGGCATTAATTTACCGTCAATGTATTATAAATTTCGGTTGGGGCGACCTCGGAGTAAAATAGAACCTCCGAAAAACATATACCAAGACCTTACCAGTCTAAGTAAGCAAGCACCTATTGACCCAATAATAATTTGATCAACGGACCAAGTTACCCTAGGGATAACAGCGCAATCCTATTTTAGAGTCCATATCGATAATAGGGTTTACGACCTCGATGTTGGATCAAGACATCCTAATGGTGCAGAAGCTATTAAGGGTTCGTTTGTTCAACGATTAAAGTCTTACGTGATCTGAGTTCAGACCGGAGCAATCCAGGTCGGTTTCTATCTATTTAAATATTTCTCCCAGTACGAAAGGACAAGAGAAATGGGGCCCACTTCATAAAGCGCCCTCAACAATCAGATGACCTCCATCTCAACCTCACATATTATAATCTTGCCCAAGAACAGGGCTCGTTAAGGTGGCAGAGCCCGGTAATTGCATAAAACTTAAAACTTTATAATCAGAGGTTCAATTCCTCTTCTTAACAACATGTATATAATTAATTTACTAATACTAGTCCTACCTGCCCTAATTGCCATAGCCTTTCTAACACTCACAGAACGAAAAATCCTGGGCTATATACAATTCCGAAAAGGCCCTAATATTGTAGGCCCCTACGGAATACTTCAACCAATCGCTGACGCCATAAAACTCTTCACAAAAGAACCCTTATTACCTACCACATCCACCATAACTTTATATTTAACTGCCCCCACCCTAGCTCTTTCCATTGCTCTTCTACTATGAACGCCACTCCCCATACCATATCCTCTTATCAACTTCAATCTTGGTCTCCTATTTATCCTCGCAACATCAAGCCTAGCTGTTTACTCAATTTTATGATCTGGCTGAGCATCCAACTCAAACTACGCACTAATTGGCGCACTACGAGCTGTAGCCCAAACAATCTCATATGAGGTCACCCTTGCCATTATCTTACTATCAACACTACTAATAAGCGGCTCATTCAATCTACAATCGCTTATTACCACTCAAGAACACTACTGACTTCTACTTCCATCATGGCCCCTAGCCATAATATGATTTATTTCCACATTAGCAGAAACTAATCGAGCTCCATTCGACCTGACAGAAGGCGAATCAGAACTAGTATCAGGTTTCAACATTGAATACGCTGCAGGCTCATTCGCCTTATTCTTCATAGCAGAGTATATAAATATTATTATAATAAATGCCCTAACTACCACTATTTTCTTATCCACACCCTACAATATAATTATACCAGAAACATTTACTATTAATTTTATAGCCAAAACCCTCCTACTAACCACTTTATTTTTATGAATTCGAACAGCCTACCCCCGCTTCCGCTACGATCAATTAATATACTTACTATGAAAAAACTTTTTACCACTTACATTAGCACTATGTATATGATATGTTTCAATACCCATCCTAGCATCTGGCATCCCACCCCAAACATAAGAAATATGTCTGATAAAAGAGTTACTTTGATAGAGTAAATTATAGAGGTTCAAACCCTCTTATTTCTAGGATTACAGGAATTGAACCTACACCTGAGAACTCAAAACTCTCCGTGCTACCGATTACACCATATCCTAAACAGTAAGGTCAGCTAAATAAGCTATCGGGCCCATACCCCGAAAATGTTGGTTTAATCCTTCCCGTGCTAACATTAATCCTCTAGCCCACCTTATCATCTCCTTCACCATTCTAACAGGGACCGTAATCACAATTTTAAGCTCACATTGATTCCTAGCCTGAATAGGCTTAGAATTAAATATACTAGCCATCGTACCAATCCTTGCCAAAAGTACCAATCCCCGCTCCACAGAGGCATCCACCAAATATTTTTTAATTCAAGCAACAGCATCAATACTTCTATTAGTATCCATTTTCCTTAACAATCTACTAACTCAACAATGAACAATCAATCCTCCTTATAACCAAATATTATCCACAATAATATTTATTGCTCTAGCAATAAAAATAGGGATAGCCCCACTTCACTTCTGACTCCCAGAAATTACCCAAGGAATCCCTCTAATCCCAGCTATAATTATTCTCACGTGACAAAAACTCGCCCCAATATCAATTCTCCTCCAAATTTTTCCGTCAACAAACCTAAACTTGATTCTAACAATCTCAGTTCTATCAATTATAATTGGCAGCTGAGGAGGACTCAACCAAACACAACTCCGCAAAATCCTAGCCTATTCTTCAATTACTCACATAGGATGAATAATAGCAGTATTATATTACGACCCTAATATTACTATATTAACTTTAATTATTTATATTTTCCTAACAATCTCTACATTAATAATTTTTTATTTAACCTCAAATGTAACAACCCTATCCCTATCACATACCTGAAACAAACTAGCATGAACAATACCCATTATTCCACTAATAATAATATCCCTAGGAGGTCTACCCCCACTAACAGGTTTTTCCCCCAAATGAGCTATTATACAAGAACTTATTAAAAATGATAACTTAATTATTCCCCTTATAATAGCTTTACTAACATTAATAAATTTATATTTTTATATACGTTTAATATATTATATCTCAATGACAATATTCCCAACATCAAATAACACAAAAATCAACTGGCAACTAAATTATATAAAGCCAATACCGTTTCTATCCCCACTTGTAGTGTCTTCTACCTGTCTCCTACCCCTAACTCCACTAATACTTATAACTTAGAAATTTAGGTTAATAAGACCAAGAGCCTTCAAAGCCCTTAGTAAGTAAATTTTACTTAATTTCTGCACAACAAATAAGGACTGCAAAACTTTATTCTGCATCAACTGAACGCAAATCAATTACTTTAATTAAGCTAAGCCCTTCCTAGATTGATGGGATTTTAACCCACAAAAATTTAGTTAACAGCTAAATAACCTAATCAACTGGCTTCAATCTACTTCTCCCGCCGTTAGGGAAAAAAAGGCGGGAGAAGCCCCGGCAGAATTGAAGCTGCTTCTTTGAATTTGCAATTCAATGTGATAGTTCACCTCAGGGCTGGTAAAAAGAGGGTTCACTCCTCTGTCTTTAGATTTACAGTCTAATGCTTGCTCAGCCATTTTACCCCTACCTATGTTCATAAACCGCTGACTATTTTCAACTAATCACAAAGACATTGGGACATTATATTTATTATTTGGCGCATGGGCGGGGGCAGTAGGTACAGCCCTAAGCCTCCTAATTCGAACAGAACTAGGACAACCCGGAAGCCTAATAGAAGACGACCATGTATACAATGTTATTGTCACCGCTCACGCATTCATCATAATTTTTTTCATAGTAATACCAATTATGATTGGGGGTTTTGGGAACTGACTTATTCCTTTAATAATTGGCGCTCCCGATATAGCATTTCCTCGAATAAATAACATAAGCTTCTGACTTCTACCACCCTCCCTACTCCTACTGCTTGCATCATCAACTTTAGAAGCCGGTGCCGGCACTGGTTGGACAGTCTACCCACCCCTAGCAGGCAATTTATCCCACCCAGGAGCCTCTGTAGATTTAACCATTTTTTCACTACATTTAGCAGGCATTTCTTCTATTCTTGGAGCTATTAACTTTATTACAACAATTGTAAATATGAAACCGCCAGCCATGACTCAATATCAAACTCCGTTGTTTGTGTGATCCGTCCTAATTACTGCAGTCCTTCTTTTACTTTCTCTTCCAGTTCTAGCTGCAGGGATTACCATACTATTAACTGACCGTAATTTAAATACTACTTTCTTTGATCCTGCTGGTGGCGGCGACCCTATCCTATACCAACACTTATTCTGATTCTTCGGTCACCCTGAAGTATATATTCTAATCTTACCGGGTTTTGGAATAATTTCACACATTGTAACATATTATTCTAATAAAAAAGAACCCTTTGGTTATATGGGCATGGTATGAGCCATAATATCTATTGGTTTCCTAGGCTTTATTGTATGAGCCCATCACATATTCACAGTAGGAATAGATGTAGATACTCGTGCATATTTTACATCAGCTACCATAATCATTGCTATTCCCACTGGAGTAAAAGTATTTAGCTGATTAGCCACACTGCACGGCGGTAATATCAAATGATCTCCCGCAATATTATGAGCCCTGGGCTTTATTTTTCTTTTTACCGTGGGTGGACTAACAGGAATTGTGTTAGCTAACTCATCATTAGATATTGTATTACATGATACATACTATGTAGTAGCCCACTTTCACTATGTGTTATCAATAGGAGCAGTATTTGCCATTATAGGGGGATTTATTCACTGATTCCCGCTCTTTTCAGGCTATACTCTTGACCAAACATATGCCAAAATTCACTTCACCATTATATTTGTCGGCGTAAATTTAACTTTCTTCCCACAACACTTCCTTGGCTTATCCGGAATACCTCGACGATACTCAGACTATCCAGACGCATATACTACATGAAATATCGTCTCATCTATCGGTTCATTTATTTCACTTACAGCAGTAGTCCTGATGGTTTTTATAATTTGAGAAGCTTTCTCTTCAAAACGAAAAGTCTTAGCCATTGAGCAACTATCCACCAATCTAGAATGATTATACGGCTGCCCTCCTCCTTACCACACATTCGAAGAGGCAACTTACGTTAAATCCTAGACGAAAAAGGAAGGATTTGAACCCCCAAAAATTGGTTTCAAGCCAATCCCATATACCCTATGACTTTTTCAATAAGATATTAGTAAAATAATTACATAACTTTGTCAAAGTTAAATTATAGACTAAATATCTATATATCTTAATAGCAACACCAGCTCAACTAGGTTTACAAAATGCCACATCACCTATCATAGAAGAACTTATTGCTTTCCACGACCATGCACTCATAATTATTTTCCTGATTAGTTCCTTAGTCTTATATATTATTTCCCTTATACTTACCACAAAACTCACTCATACTAGCACCATAAATGCTCAAGAGATCGAAATAATCTGAACTATTCTCCCTGCACTGATTCTAATTACAATTGCCCTCCCATCACTGCGTATTCTATATATGACAGACGAATTTAATAAACCTTATTTAACCCTTAAAGCAATTGGTCACCAATGATACTGAACCTATGAATATTCCGACTATGAAGACTTAGTATTTGACTCTTACATTATGCCAACATATTTCCTTGAGCCAGGGGAATTTCGACTCCTCGAAGTTGATAACCGAACAACTTTACCTATAGAAGCGGATATTCGCATATTAATCTCATCACAAGACGTCTTACACTCATGAGCCGTACCATCACTAGGCGTAAAAACAGATGCAATTCCTGGACGTTTAAACCAAGCCATACTAGCCTCTATACGACCAGGCCTATTTTATGGACAATGCTCGGAAATTTGCGGGTCCAATCACAGCTTTATACCTATTGTTCTAGAATTCATTTATTTCCAAGATTTCGAAGTATGAGCTTCATACTTATATATTGTATCACTGTAAAGCTAACTTAGCATTAACCTTTTAAGTTAAAGATTGAGAGAACAAACTCTCTATAGTGAATGCCTCAACTAAATATTTCACCGTGACCAATAGTAATTATATCTATAATTGTTACCTTATTTTATATTATACAATTGAAAATACTGAACTTTACTTTCCATTATTACCCACTACCAAAATTAGTAGAAACACAAAAACATAAAACAACTTGAGAACTAAAATGAACCAAAATCTATTTGCCTCATTCAATATTCCAACAATACTAGGAGTACCCTTAGTATTTTTAATTATTGCACTCCCCACTACATTAATTTTATCCTCCAAAAACTTATTCAACAACCGACTCTCTTCAATTCAACAATGGCTAATTCAACTAACACTTAAACAAATAATATTAACCCACACCACTAAAGGGCGAACCTGATCCCTTATACTCCTAGCCCTAATTTCTTTTATTGCCCTAAATAACATTCTCGGACTTACACCATATGCATTTACACCAACCACCCAACTGTCAATAAATCTAGGCATAGCTATTCCTCTATGAGCAGCAACTGTACTAATAGGCCTCCGATTTAAAACAAAATCATCCCTCGCTCATTTTTTACCACAAGGAACACCAATTCCACTAATCCCTATATTAATTATTATTGAAACAATTAGTCTATTCATTCAACCTGTAGCCTTAGCCGTACGATTAACAGCCAATATTACAGCAGGTCACCTATTAATGCATTTACTTGGGGATACAACATTAACTCTTCTATCAATTTACCTCTCCACTTCCACAATCACTATCATTATTATTATTTTATTAATTACCCTAGAGTTGGGTGTAGCCTTAATTCAAGCCTATGTATTTACCCTCTTAGTAAGCCTGTACTTACATGATAATTCATAATGACTCACCAAACCCATGCTTATCACATAGTCAACCCAAGCCCTTGACCACTAACAGGAGCATTATCAGCTTTTCTTCTCACATCCGGCCTAGTTATATGATTCCACTTTTACCACACACTGCTTCTCACTGCAGGTCTACTAGCTAGTTCTATAACAATATTTCAATGATGACGTGATGTAGTACGAGAAAGTACATATCAAGGCCACCATACTGCACCTGTCCAAAAAGGCCTACGATACGGAATAATTCTATTTATTATTTCAGAAATTTTCTTCTTTGCAGGTTTCTTCTGAGCATTTTATCATTCTAGTCTAGCCCCAACTCCACAAACAGGGGGACTATGACCACCTACAGGCATTACTCCCCTCAACCCAATAGAAGTCCCTCTCTTAAATACAACCGTACTACTAGCATCAGGAGTTACAATTACATGAGCACATCACAGCCTCATAGAAGCTAACCGAAAAGAATCAACCCAAGCACTACTCCTAACCATTATATTAGGGATCTACTTCACCTGCCTACAATTATCAGAATATTCTGAAGCCCCATTTACTATTTCCGACGGAGTATATGGATCCACATTTTTTATGGCTACAGGCTTTCATGGCCTTCACGTAATTATCGGAACCACTTTCCTCACCACCTGCTACTTTCGCCAACAATTATATCACTTCACATCTAGCCACCATTTCGGCTTCGAAGCCGCTGCATGATATTGACATTTCGTAGATGTAGTATGACTTTTCCTCTATATTTCCATCTATTGATGAGGCTCTTACTCTCTTAGTATAAAAAGTATTATTGACTTCCAATCAACGGGTCTCGAATGATTCGAGAGAGAGTATTATAAATTTAATTTTAGCCCTAATGACTAACATTACTTTGGCCTTACTTCTTATCACAATTACATTTTGACTTCCACAATTAAATATTTATACAGAAAAGCACAACCCTTACGAGTGCGGATTTGATCCTACAACCTCCGCCCACTTACCATTCTCCATAAAATTTTTCCTAATCGCCATCACATTTCTCCTATTTGATCTGGAAATTGCCCTACTTCTACCCCTACCATGGGCAACCCAAACAAATAATTTAACTCTAACAATAAATATAATTTTTACCCTACTTATTATTCTGGCTTTAGGGTTAGCCTACGAGTGGTCCCAAAAAGGATTAGATTGGGCTGAATTGGTATATAGTTTAATTAAAACAAATGATTTCGACTCATTAGATTATGAAAGCTCATATTTACCAAATATGCCTTTTATCTATATTAATGTAATACTAGCATATTTCATATCATTATTAGGGTTATTAATTTATCGATCTCACCTAATATCATCACTGCTATGTTTGGAAGGCATAATATTATCATTATTTATCATAATTACACTCACAACTTTTAATATGCACTTCATATTAATGTATATGATACCCCTCATTCTCCTAGTATTTGCCGCATGCGAAGCTGCAGTAGGCCTAGCCTTGTTAATTTTAGTCTCCAACCTATATGGCCTAGATTATGTACAAAACCTAAACTTACTCCAATGTTAAAATTTATTTTTCCAACCATCATAATACTTCCCACCATATGACTTTCAAAAAATTATATAATATGAATCAACACAATAATTTGTAGTCTACTAATCAGTATATACGCCCTCATATTACTCCACACACCAAACAACTCATGCAACCTATCACTGATTTTTTCCTCAGATTCACTAACATCACCACTTCTTATATTAACAGCCTGACTTCTGCCACTAATAATTCTAGCAACACAACAGCATTTATATAATAACCCCACCCCACGAAAAAAACTATATATCTCAATATTAATTCTATTACAAATTTCACTTATTATAACTTTTTCAGCTACCGAACTAATTTTATTTTATATTCTATTTGAAACTACCCTAATCCCCACCCTAATTATTATTACCCGTTGAGGGTATCAACCAGAACGCCTTAATGCTGGTTCATATTTTCTATTCTACACACTAGCAGGATCCTTACCTCTATTAATTACCCTCCTATACTATCTAAATACTTTGGGATCCCTAAGCATACTTACAATAATTATTAATTCTAACGAAATACTTACTTCATGAACCAATAGTATTATATGATTGGGATGTATAATAGCTTTTATAGTCAAAATACCCCTATATGGGTTACACCTATGACTCCCAAAAGCTCACGTAGAAGCCCCCATCGCTGGCTCAATAGTACTTGCAGCAATCTTACTAAAACTAGGAGGGTATGGTATAGTGCGAATTACTCCTATCCTCAATCCACTAACAGAAAAAATAAGCTACCCTTTTATCATTCTATCCCTATGAGGGATAGTGATAACAAGCTCCATCTGCTTACGACAAGCCGACCTAAAATCACTTATCGCTTACTCCTCCGTCAGCCACATAGCACTTGTTATTTTAGCTATTATAATTCAAACCCCATGAAGCCTTACCGGTGCAATAATACTAATAATCTCCCATGGACTTACCTCATCCCTGCTATTTTGTTTAGCAAATACTAACTACGAACGAATTCACAGCCGAACTATAATATTTACACGAGGCCTTCAAACATTATTTCCCCTTCTAGCACTTTGATGACTCCTAGCTAACCTAGCAAATTTAGCTCTCCCCCCAACTATTAATCTAATAGGTGAACTATTAACAATCTTAGCTTCTTTCTCTTGATCTAATTTTACCATCATATTTACAGGTTTCAACATGTTAATTACAGCCCTCTACTCACTTCACATATTTACCTCAACACAACGAGGGCCATTAACGTACAGCACTAGCAGCATCAAACCCCTCTTTACACGAGAAAATGTACTAATAATAATACATTTAATACCCATCCTACTATTAACTACAAACCCCAAGATAGTTATAGGTTTGACGCCCTGTAGTTATAGTTTAATAAAAACATTAGATTGTGAATTTAATGATAGAAGCCCATAACTTCTTAACTACCGAGAAAGTATGCAAGAACTGCTAATTCATGCTACCAGGCCTAACAACTTGGCTTCCTCAACTTTTAAAGGATAGTAGTTATCCATTGGTCTTAGGAACCAAAAATATTGGTGCAACTCCAAATAAAAGTAAAAATATACTCCTCAATAATTATATTCACTGTTATTCCACTACTAGTACCAATCTTAATAACTATAGTTAATTTACATAAAAGCCTCCTATATCCTTATTACGTAAAACTAGCTATTATTTATGCCCTCACTGCCAGCATCCTATGTATAGCAATATACATCTTTACAGGCCAAGAATTGATGATTTCAAACTGACACTGAACTACTATTCAAACTATCAAGTTATCACTCAGCTTTAAAATAGATTTTTTCTCCACAATATTTGCCCCCGTAGCACTCTTTGTCACCTGATCAATTGTAGAATTCTCAACATGGTATATAAGCTCAGACCCAAACATTAACCAATTCCTTAAATATCTTCTCATTTTCTTAATTACAATATTAATTCTAATTACTGCAAACAATCTATTTCAACTTTTTATCGGATGGGAGGGGATAGGTATTATATCATTTCTATTAATTAGCTGATGGTACGGACGAACAGATGCCAACACAGCAGCCCTGCAGGCAATTTTATATAACCGGATCGGAGATATCGGTTTTATTTTAGCAATAACGTGGTTCTTTTTATATCATAACTCATGAGACTTTCAACAAATATTTATACTAGATTATACTCCTAACTCTTTTCCCCTAACAAGCTTACTTTTAGCAGCAACAGGAAAATCTGCTCAATTTGGTCTACATCCGTGATTACCCTCCGCTATAGAAGGGCCCACCCCAGTGTCAGCACTACTGCACTCTAGCACAATAGTTGTTGCAGGAATCTTTTTAATTATCCGTTTTTATCCTTTAATAGAAAATAATCAATTTATCCAAACAATAGCGCTATCACTTGGCGCAATCACCACCCTATTTACAGCAATTTGTGCCCTAACACAAAATGACTTAAAAAAGATTGTAGCCTTTTCTACCTCAAGCCAACTAGGCCTTATAATAGTGACAATTGGTATTAACCAACCACACCTAGCCTTCCTCCATATCTGCACTCACGCCTTCTTCAAAGCCATACTATTTCTATCCGCAGGGTCCATTATTCACAGCCTAAACAACGAGCAGGACATCCGCAAAATAGGTGGACTATTTAAAATACTCCCATTCACATCCTCCTCACTTGTCATTGGCAGTTTCGCACTTATAGGTATACCCTTCCTCACAGGCTTTTACTCAAAAGACCTAATCATCGAAATCGCCAACACGTCGTATACCAACGCCTGAGCACTCACAACCACCCTAGTAGCTACCTCTATTACAGCTATATATAGTATTCGTATTATTTACTTTACCATAACAGGGCACCCACGTTTCATAACTCTAACACCAATCAACGAAAATAACCCTATACTAATAAATCCCATTAATCGCCTAGCAATTGGTAGCATTTTCGCCGGGTTTCTTATTTCTAATTGTGTTGCTATTACCTCACACCCCCAAGTCACCATACCTTACTACCTCAAACTAACAGCTTTGAGCGTAACCGTCCTAGGACTTATAATAGCAACAGAACTTAGTCTAATAACTAACAATATAAAATTAAGCACCCCATTAAAAACTTTCTACTTTTCTAACATACTAGGTTTTTACACTATTACTACACACCGACTCAACCCCCATTCAAGCCTAAACATAAGCCAAAACATTACTTCAACTCTACTAGACCTATTCTGACTAGAAAAATCTATACCAAAAATAACAATACAAACTCAAATCTCAATATCTACAACTTCCACAACTCAAAAAGGCCTGATTAAATTGTATTTCTTATCCTTCTTCATTCCACCAACTCTAGCCCTACTTTTAACTATTTAACCACCACCTCGAGTGAGCTCAATAGCAATATGCATACCCATAAACAGAGCCCAACAAGTAACTACAACAACTCAAACACCATAATTATATAAAGCCGCAGCACCTGTAGGATCCTCACGAATCAACCCAGGTCCTTCTCCCTCATAAATTATTCAACTTGCCACAGTCTTATAATTGACTGTAATTTCCACCGTTTTAACAGGATCCCCACCCAATAATAATACTATCATTATTTCCATCATTAAACCCAATACAAAAATTCCTAAAATATCAACACTTGAAATTCAAGTTTCAGGATGTTCATCAATTGCTATAGCCGCAGTATAACCAAATACAACCATTATACCTCCTAGATAAATTAAAAAAACCATAAGCCCCATATAAGACCCACCAAAATATAACGTAATCGCACAACCCACAGCACCACTAAAAATTAACACCAACCCGCCGTAAATAGGAGAAGGTTTAGAAGAAAACCCCACAAAACCTATTACCAAAATAATACTTAATGAAAATAAAGCATATGTCATTATTCCTACATGGACTATAACCATGACTAATGATATGAAAAACCATTGTTGTATTTCAACTATAAGAATAATAATGACCTCCCCTCGCAAAACCCACCCACTAGCAAAAATCATCAACGAATCATTTATTGACCTCCCCACACCATCCAATATCTCATCCTGATGAAATTTCGGTTCACTTTTAGGCACCTGTCTAATTATTCAAATCACCACAGGCCTATTTCTAGCAATACACTACACACCAGACACTTCCACCGCTTTCTCCTCAGTAGCCCACATTACCCGAGATGTTAATTACGGATGAATAATTCGTTATTTACACGCCAACGGTGCATCCATATTTTTCATCTGCCTTTTCCTCCACATTGGACGAGGCCTATATTACGGATCTTTTCTTTCTCTGAAGACTTGAAATGTGGGTACAATCCTACTATTAGCAACTATGGCCACGGCATTTATAGGTTATGTACTTCCATGGGGCCAAATATCATTCTGAGGGGCTACAGTAATTACAAACCTCTTATCAGCCATCCCCTACATCGGCTCCGACTTAGTGCAATGAATCTGAGGCGGATTCTCAGTAGATAAAGCCACCCTAACACGATTTTTTACCTTTCACTTTATTTTACCTTTCATTATCGCAGCCTTAGCAACAATTCACCTTCTCTTTCTGCATGAAACAGGTTCAAGTAACCCATCAGGAATAGCCTCAGAACCCGACAAAATCACATTTCACCCATATTATACAACCAAAGACATTCTTGGACTAATTTTTCTTCTCTTATTCCTAATAAGCCTAACACTATTTTTACCTGACCTCTTAACAGACCCAGACAACTACACACTAGCCAACCCCCTAAACACCCCTCCCCATATTAAACCAGAATGATACTTCCTATTTGCATATGCCATCCTACGATCTATCCCCAATAAACTGGGAGGAGTTCTAGCACTTATACTTTCTATCCTAATTCTAATAATTATTCCCATAACACATTTATCCAAACAACAAAGCATAAAATTCCGACCTATTTCCCAAATCCTGTTCTGAACCCTAGTAGCTGATTTACTTACACTAACATGAATTGGAGGGCAACCAGTAGAATATCCATTTATCACCATTGGCCAAACAGCCTCCATTATATATTTTCTAATTATCATCACCTTAATCCCCCTCTCTTCCTTAATCGAAAATAAAATACTTAAATGATAAAGTCCTTGTAGTATAAATTAATACTCTGGTCTTGTAAACCAGAAATGGAGACAGATCTACTCCCCGGGGCAATTCAGGGGAAGAACAACTAATTCTACCATCAACACCCAAAGCTGATATTCTAGTATTAAACTACCCCCTGAGCAACAAAGAATTTATTCTATTGATGGCCCAACCATGAGGTACTTTATAAGTATTAACATTCTCTCATGACCTCATGTAATTCGTGCATCAATGCACGCCCACATGAATAATGTACAGTACCAAAAATGCTTAACCATACATAGTACATTAAACATCAAACGTACATAAAATCCTTATTAAGCATGCTTACAAGCAAGAACTATTATTGTACTCCGGACTATAGAACATGTACTTACATAACCCATAAAATGCTCAACCCTACGAATATCATTTAGAACAAGAACTCATTTATAGTACATAAGTACATTATTTACATTGATCGGACATAGCACATTCTGTCAAATCATTGTCCGGTCTATGGATATCCATCATATACCTTTGGTCTCTTAATCTACCAACCTCCGTGAAACCAGCAACCCGCCCACTTCTACTAGTATTCTCGCTCCGGGCCCATATAGACAGGGCTTGGTTATACTGAAACTATATCTGGCATTTGGTTCCTACCTCAGGGCCATGAACCTAGGTTCCCACTACTGGCTCCCCTTAAATAAGACATCACGATGCACCACGGCGCTGCCACCCTCTTTATCTCGTCACTGGATGCATACAGCGCCCCTGGTAGGAAAGGAATGTACTCATCAGCATCGCCGAACGGGCTCCTGGAAAGAGGTTCCAATTAACATCCTGTAGTACCTGACTGTGTTTTGCCAGACTTTATGCTATCATCGCGCCTATTATTGAATGTCTTTGTCCCCATCCCGCCCCCAAGTGGATATCAAGTTAATGGTTACAGGACATGATAAAAGGTAAAAACACCTTTTTTTTTATTTTATTTTTTTTTTTTATTTTTTTTTTATTTTTTTTTTATTTTTTTATTTTTTTTTTATTTTTTTTTTAATTTTATTAACTTTACAATACGTTAACTCAAATCCTCAAACCCAACCTACCTATATTTTCTGAAGGATGAACCATAAAGAGACATGTAACTATTAACATTTTAATCTCCGACCACAATATAAACTTATATTTATATATATATATACAATTATAGATTACATTATCAATACTACTCACTTCTACTCCCCACACACCTCAAATTCTACCCTTCAGAGAATATACTTATATTACGCTATATATATATATATATATATATATATATTTTTGCTAATTTATTAATTTAAATTTAACAA